TAGTAATATTAATTTTTTATTGGGCGAAAAGGATATTAGGAATTTCACCCCTGATGATACCTTTTTAGTTAAGGATAGTAATGGAGGCAGTTATTCCATATATTTTGATATCGAAAATCAAATTTTTGAGATTGATAACAATCATTCTTTTCTGAGTGAACTTTCTAGTTCTTTTTATAGTTATCGGAATTCTAGTTACATGTATGGTACTCAATATAGTTGGAATAATCATATTTCTAATTGCATTGACAGTTATCTTCAGTCTCAAATCTGTATCCATGCTTCGACAGTAAGTGAGAGTTACATTTATAAGGCCGTTTGTGGTGAAAGTAGAAATAATAGTGAAAATGAAAAAGACGTTTTGAGTATACAAATCTGCACGAAGGGTAGTGATTTAACTATAGGAAAAAGTTCTAACGATCTCGATGTAACTCAAATAGAAAGTTCTAATGATCCTGATGTAACTCAAAAATATAGGCATTTGTGGGTTCAATGCGAAAATTGTTATGGATTAAATTATAAGAAATTTTTGAAATCAAAAATGAATATTTGTGAACAATGTGGATATCATTTGAAAATGAGTAGTTCAGATAGAATCGAACTTTCGATCGATCCCGGTACCTGGGATCCTATGGATGAAGACATGGTCTCTCTGGATCCCATTGAATTTCATTCGGAGGAGGAACCTTATAATGATCGTATTGATTCTTATCAAAGAAAGACGGGATTAACTGAGGCTGTTCAAACAGGCATAGGCTGCCTAAACGGCATTCCCGTAGCAGTCGGGGTTATGGAGTTTCAGTTTATGGGGGGTAGTATGGGATCCGTAGTTGGGGAAAAAATCACCCGTTTGATTGAGCATGCTACCAATAAATTTCTCCCTCTTGTTATAGTGTGTGCCTCCGGGGGGGCGCGCATGCAAGAGGGAAGTTTGAGCTTGATGCAAATGGCTAAAATATCGTCTGCTTTATATGATTATCAATCAAATAAAAAGTTGTTTTATGTATCAATCCTTACATCTCCTACTACTGGTGGAGTGACAGCTAGTTTTGGTATGTTGGGTGATATCATTATTGCTGAACCCGACGCCTACATTGCATTTGCGGGTAAAAGGGTAATTGAACAAACATTGAATAAAACAGTACCCGAGGGTTCGCAATCGGCTGAATATTTATTTGATAAGGGCTTATTTGACCTAATCGTACCGCGTAATCTTTTAAAAAAGGTTTTAGGTGAGTTATTTAAGTTCCACACTTTCTTTCCTTTGAATCAAAATGGAATGGAATAGAGACGAAATAAAATAGAACACTAAGCTCAATTATTTGTAGCAAACGGGTAGTTAGTTTGTCAGAATCAAATAAAAAATAGAATTGTCCTTCGTCACATAAGATCGAATTGTATATGTATAATATAAAGAAGCAAAAGTTGCGGATAACTCCCCCTTATCTCTATTTCTGATTAAAATCTCTAAAAAAAAAAACAGAAAATTTTTGATTTTTCTCCATTTCCATTTCCCGAAAATCCTGTTTTAGCTAAAAATACCTGTTGGTTCATATTCTAACGAATTGTTCGATAATCTGTAAGAAATTCTTTCTTTTTTTAGTCAATTCAAATTCGAAGACAAGACGAAAAGACAAATACTTAGTTCTACATTTCTTGCCCTTATTCTAGATACTCACATAGATATTTCGATATAGATACTGCGATTTATAGTTATCGTAATAATTGAAATTGAGCATTGAATGGGTTATTACAGTCATAATAATGAGCTTCATTTGAATTAATTATTTTCATTCTTTTCTAATTTATAAAATTAGAATTATTATAAGATATATTGAATTTATAAATAACCTAATAGGTACAAACAATAAATCGAGGTACCCATTTCTATGACAACTTTCAGCTTTCCCTCTATTTTTGTGCCTTTAGTAGGTCTAGTATTTCCGGCAATTGCAATGGCTTCTTTATCTCTTCATGTTCAAAAAAACAAGATTCTTTAGATCGCAGGTGACCCTATCCCCTCCAATTGTTTCAAAACTTAGATTTGTATCATAAAAAAGATATCGATTTGGGGAAATAATGAATTCTACCCGTGTCGGGATCCGCTGGATGGATCAAATTGGCAACGGAAGATTCGTGTATTTAGATGTATAGTGGGATTCTATGAGGTATGCTAGTTTTTTAGCTCTAACCGATTTGATGGCTTATTCCTAAAGTAAAGGTTCACACCAAACTAGTGCTAGTTGATGAGAGTTATTTCGTAAACAAAAAAAGTAAAGTCAAATTAATTTGAGGTAGTCTCTCAATTCCAATAAAATACAATCGGATCGAGTATGAGTTGGCGATCAGAATATATATGGATAGAACTTATCGCGGGGTCTAGAAAAATAAGTAATTTCTGCTGGGCCGTTATCCTTTTTTTAGGTTCATTGGGATTCTTTTTGGTTGGAACGTCCAGTTACCTTGGACGAAATTTGATATCCTTTTTTCCTTCTCATCCAATCATTTTTTTTTCGCAAGGGATCGTGATGTCTTTCTACGGACTCGCAGGTATCTTTATTAGTTCCTATTTGTGGTGCACAATTTTCTGGAATGTAGGTAGTGGTTATGATCGATTTGATAGAAAGGAAGGTGTAATGTGTATTTTTCGTTGGGGATTCCCTGGAAAAAATCGTCGCATATTACGCCGATTCTTTATAAAAGATATTCAGTCCATTAGAATAGAAGTTAAAGAGAGTATTTATGTTCGTCGTGTTCTTTATATAGACATCCGAGGGCGGGGGGCCATTCCCTTAACGCGTATTGATGATAATTTGACTCCAAGAGAAATTGAACAAAAAGCTACTGAATTAGCCTATTTCTTGCGTGTACCAATTGAAGTATTTTGAGAACTGGTAGATTCCCACTTTATCAGAAGATAAAAACGCAAGAATCGCCCCTTTTATAGAACATAACTAAAAACGAAACCCCCCCTTTTTTTTTATCGAAGTTTCCTTTTCCTTTTTTGTTACTTAATGACCAACACAAAAATGATAATGACTAATCCGTGAATTTTTTTTGAAATAGTAGATATTTTAATAGAAAAAGGGGTTCTCAAAATCTTACTAATATTCATTAATTAAGAATTAAGGGGGTCATTTTGAACCTAATTATAATTCAGATATTGTTTCCCGATATTTTTTTAGTATTTCTTCATTCGAAGTGGATTCTTAGTCAATTTCTCTATTCTTTCTAGATTCAAAGACTAACCAAAAAATCCTAAAACAAATAAACTAGATTCATAGGTTCCATACCTTGTATAGAATATAGAACTCATACGTGAAAGAAACATTTAATCGCATAAAGCGGACGAATGGAGTTGGTTGATTAACAATTCACAGAGGAAAAAATGACAAACAGGAAAGTATTCCCACCTCTGGTATATCTTGTATCTATAGTATTTTTGCCCTGGTGGCTTTCTCTCTCATTTAAAAAAAGTCTGGAATATTGGGTTACGAATTGGTGGCATACTGGTCAATCCGAAATTTGTTTGAATGAGATTCAAGAAAAGAATATTCTAGAAAAATTCATAGAATTGGAGGAACTGTTCGTCTTCGACGAACTGATCGAAGAATATTCAGAGATACGTCTACACAAGCTTCGTATAGGAATCCAACAAGAAACGATCCAACTAATTAAGATACACAATGAGGATCGTATCCAGATGATTTTGCACTTCTCGACAAATATAATATGTTTTGTTATTCTAAGCGGGTATTCTATCATTGGTAATGAAGAACTTGGTATTCTTAACTCGTGGTCCCAGAAATTCCTATATAACTTAAGCGATACAGTCAAAGCTTTTTCTATTCTATTATTAACTGACTTATGTATCGGATTTCATTCACCCCACGGTTGGGAATTAATGGTTGGCTCTGTCTACAAAGATTTTGGGTTTGTTCATAACGATCAAATTCTATCTGGTCTGGTTTCCACCTTTCCAGTCATTCTTGATACAACTTTTAAATTTTTGATTTTTCGTTATTTAAATCGAGTATCTCCGTCACTTGTAGTTATTTATCATTCAATGAATGACTGATAAAAAAATCCACTGATATTAATCTAATCAAATTGGAGCCCTTGTTATTTTGTAGTTGTATATAAACAAAGTATTGGTGTTGAAAATCGTACTTACGTTTTCTACTTTTACCCATCTTCGGGATTCGTCCGATATTGATATTATTCTCCAGGACAATCTCATTCCAGTAAAATTAGTTAAGTAACTAACAGAATCGTGGATAGGGAACTATACTAGCAACTTACCCCCCCTTATTGTATTGTAGAAATTTTTGGATCAATGATTGGACCATGGAAAATAAAAACACTTTTTCTTGGATAAAGGAACAGATTACTCGTTCTATTTCCGTATCGCTTCTAATATATATCATAACCCGTCCGGATATTTCAAAAGCATATCCTATTTTTGCACAGCAAGGTTATGAAAATCCACGAGAAGCAACGGGGCGTATTGTATGTGCCAATTGCCATTTAGCTAACAAGCCCGTGGATATTGAGGTTCCGCAGGCGGTACTTCCAGATACTGTATTTGAAGCAGTTGTTCGAATTCCTTATGATATACAACTGAAACAAGTTCTTGCTAATGGTAAAAAAGGGGGTTTGAATGTGGGGGCTGTTCTTATTTTACCGGAGGGTTTTGAATTAGCCCCTACCGATCGTATTTCTCCTGAGATGAAAGAAAAGATAAGCAATTTATCTTTTCAGAGCTATCGCCCTACTAAAAAAAATATTCTTGTCATAGGCCCCGTCCCCGGTCAGAAATATACCGAAATAACCTTTCCTATTCTTGCCCCCGACCCCGCTAATAAGAAAGACGTTCACTTCTTAAAATATGCTATCTACGTAGGTGGGAACAGGGGAAGGGGTCAGATTTATCCCGACGGGAGCAGGAGTAACAATACAGTTTATAATGCTACAACAGCGGGCATAGTAAGCAAAATAAC